ATTAACTGAACAAGCAGATACAAAAGGAATTCAAGTGCAAATTGCAGGACGTATCGACGGAAAAGAAATTGCGCGTGTTGAATGGATCAGAGAAGGTAGGGTTCCATTACAAACCATTCGAGCTAAAATTGATTATTGTTCCTATACAGTTCGAACAATCTATGGGGTATTAGGCATCAAAATTTGGATATTTATCGAGGGGGAATAATAAACCTTATTTCCCTTTTTATTCTATCCAGCAATGGAACAAAAGAAATTCGTTTCTTCTTTTCTGTTCAATAAAAAAAAATGAACAATTATAAATTATAATTCTATAGGGTTTAATAAAAATTAAATGAATCTTTTGATAAAATTGCTATGCTTAGTGTGTGACTCGTTGGTTTTTTGAGGGTTAGTATAAAAACCAGCCCCATAGTATAAACAAATAACTATAGAAGTAATAACCAACTCATCACTTCGTATTATCTGGATCCAAAGAACCAGTCAAGATATGATATATTGTTCATATTGTTGTAGCAACTGAAATCTTTTTTAATTTATTAAAAAATCTGCTTCTAAATTGTTAATAATAAAAAAAAGAAAGGGTATGGATAAATGGAAGGATGAGAGGAAGAAAGAAAATATTGATGATATATAATTCCAATATGTAAGGTCTATGAGTCATCTCATAAAAAATCTGTGTAATAAAGCATCAATACGGATTCATCATTAAATGGATCTGCTCATCGAACAAAAAATAAAGAGCTTCGAGCCAATAAAGACTAAGAATATTGACTCAAGAACTAATAGCTCCATTGTAGAATTCAGACCTAACCATTAAATAAGAAGCGATGGGAACGACGGAACCTGTGAATTCAAAAGATTCTATGAAAATGAATTTGAATGATTCATTGATCGGGATGGCGGAACCGACCAGAGACCAATTCATCTATTCGGAAAAGTTATGAACGAATGATAGAACTGAAATAGAAATGTAAAGAGTAAATATTCGCCCGCGAAAACTTTATTTTCTTGGATTGCTAAATTTGGGTCAATCCAATACGATAAAGAGTAAAACAAAAAAAAGATTCCTTTTAAGATTCTAATATCGATAAATAGAAGAAAAAATAGTTTAGTTATAGTTATTAATATTAATTAATATATATATTTAATTTCATTATTATTATTATATATATCTATACAAACAAAATAGACAAATCAAGATATACAAATTAATAAGATTTGATCTAGATTAAATGAAATCCATGATTCAGTTATTAAAATTAAATATAAATACATCTATGCATAATATTATATCTGAATAGAATTCAAATTGAACTCAAAATCTTTAATTTGAATTTATTTTATTCGCGAGGAGCTGGATGAGAAGAAACTCTCACGTCCGGTTCTGTAGTAGAGATGGAATTCAAAACAAACCATCAACTATAACCCCAAAAGAACCAGATTCCGTAAACAACATAGAGGAAGAATGAAGGGAATATCTTATCGAGGTAATACTATTTGTTTTGGTAAATACGCTCTTCAGGCACTTGAACCCGCTTGGATCACATCTAGACAAATAGAAGCAGGTCGACGAGCAATGACACGAAATGCACGTCGCGGTGGAAAAATATGGGTTCGTATATTTCCAGATAAACCGGTTACAGTAAGACCCGCAGAAACACGTATGGGTTCAGGTAAAGGCTCTCCCGAATATTGGGTAGCGGTTGTTAAACCAGGTCGAATCCTTTATGAAATGGGTGGAGTAACAGAAACTATAGCCAGAAGGGCTATTTCAATAGCAGCGTCCAAAATGCCTATACGAGCTCAATTTATCATTTTGGGATAAAAAAGAAATAGGCCTTACTTAAAAACTTAAAAATAGTGGGTGCAGGTTTCTTTTTTTGGACAAATAATATTTCTTTTTTTCTTCGACCTTTGTATTATAAAAAACAGATAAAAAAATGATATGATTCAACCTCAAACCCATTTGAATGTAGCAGATAACAGCGGGGCTCGAGAATTGATGTGTATTCGAATCATCGGAGCTAGCAATCGTCGATATGCTCATATTGGTGACGTTATTGTTGCTGTGATCAAAGACGCAGTTCCAAACATGCCTCTAGAAAGATCAGAAGTGGTCAGAGCTGTAATTGTCCGTACTTGTAAAGAACTTAAACGTGACAACGGTATGATAATACGATATGATGACAATGCTGCAGTTGTGATTGATCAAGAAGGAAATCCAAAAGGAACTCGAGTTTTTGGTGCGATTGCCCGAGAATTGAGACAGTTCAATTTTACTAAAATAGTTTCATTAGCTCCCGAGGTATTATAAAATAAGACCACGATATGGTTATAGTAGGGTATTTAAAAGAAATAGATTAAGATTCATTTAGTAGATTTTCTCTCACGTATATACCTTTCAAAATTAATATTTATAAACAAACACGTAAAAAAAAAAAAAAGAAAAACATGTTGATTATATCGAAATTTGGAGGCACCAATAATTTTAATTAATCATGAGTAGTGATACTATTGCTGACATAATAACTTCTATACGAAATGCCGATATGTATAGAAAAAGCGTGGTTCGAGTAGCATCTACTAATATCAGCCAAAGTATTGTTAAAATACTTTTACGAGAGGGTTTTCTCGAAAATGTGAGAAAACATCGAGAGAACAACAAATATTTTTTGGTTTTAACCCTACGACATAGAAGGAATAGGAAAAGGACTTATAGAAATCTTTTAAATTTAAAACGGATAAGTCGGCCGGGTCTACGAATCTATTCTAACTATCAAAGAATTCCTAGAATTTTAGGTGGGATGGGGGTTGTAATTCTTTCTACTTCTCGAGGTATAATGACAGACCGAGAGGCTCGACTAGAAAGAATAGGCGGAGAAATTTTGTGTTATATATGGTAATCTTTCTAATATCCGATATGAAACTTCTTTTTTGTGAAAAAGAAAAGAGAAGGGGTGGGTTCTCTAATAGGGTTCTTCCTCCACTAGTTGATACTTCAAGGGGGTTTTACCTGGAATGAAAGAACAAAAATGGATTCATGAAGGTTTAATTACTGAATCGCTTCCCAACGGTATGTTCCGGGTTCGTTTAGATAATGAAGATATGATTCTAGGTTATGTTTCAGGAAAGATCCGACGTAGTTTTATACGGATACTGCCAGGAGATAGAGTAAAAATTGAAGTAAGTCGTTATGATTCAACCAGAGGTCGTATAATTTATCGACTCCGCAACAAAGATTCGAAAGATTAGGTGTTTTTTAACTTCACCATTTCTTTCGTAGGAATACGATTCGAAATCGAAAATTTCAAGAAACTTATTTTCTTCCAAAAAGTGGATTCAAAATTAAAGTAAGGAGTGGCAAATATGAAAATAAGAGCTTCCGTTCGTAAAATTTGTGAAAAATGTCGACTAATCCGTCGTCGGGGACGAATTATAGTAATTTGTTCCAACCCAAGACATAAACAAAGACAAGGATAATCAAACTCGTTAAAGACCTGATATACAAATAGGGAATCTGTTTTGACATGAAATGGATATATCCATATATCTCTGACTCAAATTTATGAGATCATAAAATATGGCAAAAGCTATACCGAAAAGGGGTTCACGTGGACGTATTGGTTCACGTAAGAGTACACGTAAAATACCAAAGGGGGTTATTCATATTCAAGCAAGTTTCAATAATACCATTGTGACTGTTACAGATGTACGCGGGCGGGTGGTTTCTTGGTCCTCTGCCGGTACTTGTGGCTTCGGAGGTACAAGAAGAGGGACACCGTTTGCTGCTCAAACCGCAGCGGCAAATGCTATTCGTGCAGTAGTAGATCAAGGTATGCAACGAGCAGAAGTCATGATTAAAGGTCCAGGTCTCGGAAGAGACGCAGCATTACGAGCTATTCGCAGAAGTGGTATACTATTAACTTTCGTACGGGATGTAACCCCTATGCCACATAATGGCTGTAGACCCCCGAAAAAAAGACGTGTGTAGAAATAAAAAAGGAAGATATTTGAATAGTAAGAGAAACAAGAGAAATAAATGATTCAATGATCTGATCAAATAATATTATTATGGTTCGAGAGAAAATAACAGTATCTACTCGGACACTACAGTGGAAGTGTGTTGAATCAGCAGCAGACAGTAAGCGTCTTTTTTATGGGCGCTTTATTCTGTCTCCGCTTATGAAAGGTCAAGCAGACACAATAGGCATTGCGATGCGAAGGGCTTTGCTTGGAGAAATCGAAGGAACATGTATCACACGCGCAAAATCTGAGAAAATATCACACGAATATTCTACGATAACGGGTATTCAAGAATCAGTACATGAAATTTTAATGAATTTGAAAGAAATCGTATTGAGAAGTAATCTCTATGGAACTTGTGAGGCGTCTATTTGTGTCAGAGGCCCTGGATATGTAACTGCTCAAGATATCATCTTACCGCCTTATGTAGAAATCGTCGATAATACACAGCATATAGCTAGCTTGACAGAACCCATTGAGTTGGTTATTGGATTACAAATAGAGAAGAATCGCGGATATCTTATAAAAGCGCCAAATACCTTTCAAGATGGAAGTTATCCTATAGATCCTGTATTCATGCCTGTTCGAAATGCGAATCATAGTATTCATTCTTATGAAAATGGTAACAAAGAAATACTATTTCTCGAAATATGGACAAATGGAAGTTTAACTCCTAAAGAAGCACTTCACGAAGCCTCCCGGAATTTGATTGATTTATTGATTCCCTTTTTACATACCAAAGAAGAAAATCTAAATTTAGAGGACAATCAACACATGTTTCCTTTACCCCCTTTTACCTTTTATGATAAATTGGCTAAACTAACAAAAAATAAAAAAAAAATGGCGTTGAAATCGATTTTTATTGACCAATCAGAATTGCCTCCCAGGATCTATAATTGTCTCAAAAGGTCCAATATATATACATTGTTGGACCTTTTGAATAACAGCCAAGAAGATCTTATGAAAATGGAGCA